TAACTCCTTTTGGTATTCTACGTCCAGCCTTACGTGACCCAATACGCCCACTTCTACGTGAACCAATTCTTGGTATAGGTTTTGTCATATATATTTTTTCATCTTATAAGTAAAGTATGAGTCAGAAATATACGGATATATCCATTTCATTTCATATTAAAGCGAATACTTTATTTGTATTGTATTTGTACATGGGATCCCTTGAAAAGTTCCTTTTAGAAAGATTATCCTTGTCTCTGTTTATGTCTCGGGTTAGAACAAATTACTAAAATTCGTCGACGTCTACGAATCAAACGACATTTTTCACAAATTTTACGAACAGAGGCCCTTATTTTCATATTTTTTATTCCTTACCTTCATTCTGTTTTATTCCTTACCTTCATTCTGAATATATTCTTTGGAAGAAAAAAAGTTTCTTGAAATTTGGAACCTCGAATTGGATCCCCGCCCCCATGAAGGAAATGTTTTAAAAGGCGCCTAATCATTCGAATCCTTGTTGCGAAGTCTATAAATTATACGTCCTCTGGTTGAATCATAACGACTTACTTCGATTTTGACTCTATCCCCTGGCAGTATCCGTATAAAGCTGCGCCGGATTCTCCCTGAAACATAACCTAGAATAAAATCCTCGTTATCTAAACGAACCCGGAACATACCATTGGGAAGTGATTCAGTAATTAAACCCTCATGAATCAATTTTTGTTCTTTCATTCCAGGCAACCTCCTTGAAGTATCAACTAATGGAGGAGGGGTGATATTAGACAACCAGCCTTCCCTCTCTTTTTCATAAATCGGAAGTTGCGGATCCAATTCAGACACCTGAACGGAGGGATTACCATATATAACACAGAATTTCTCCTCCAATGCCTTCTAGTCGAGCTTCACGATCTGTCATTATTCCTCGAGAAGTAGAAAGAATAACAATTCCCATTCCGCCTAAAATCCTAGGTATTTTTTGGTAGTTAGAATAGATTCGTAAACCCGGTCGGCTGATACGCTTTAAATTTAAAATAGTTCTATATGTTCCTTTCCTATTCCGTCTATGTCGTAGGGTTGAAACCAAGAAATTTTTCTGATTTTCTCGATGTTTCCTAACGTTTTCAATAAAGCCTTCTCGTAGAAGTATTCTAACTATGTTTTCGTTCATATTAGTAGATGCTATCCGAACCGTTCCTTTTTTATCCATATCAGCATTTCTTATCGAAGTTATTATATCAGCAATAGTGTCCCTACCCATGACAAACTAGAATTTTGATTGCCTCTTATTTTTAATATAATAAACGTGTTTTCTTTTTTCTTTCTTTATTCCTTCTTTTGATTATTTCATTAGGAATGAATAAAGAAATAATTCCTAAGGAAAAGGAAAGGGATGCGCGTGAGAAAGGGATATGCATGAGACATCATCTACATAATTGATCTATTTTAGATATCCTACTTAAACTATATATCATGATCTCATCGACTAGTATATATCATGATCTCATCGACTAGTATTTATAATACCTCAGGAGCTAATGAGACTATCTTAGTAAAATTCAACTGTCTCAATTCTCGAGCGATCGCTCCAAAAACTCGGGTCCCTTTTGGATTTCCTTCTTGATCAATGACAACTGCTGCATTGTCATCATATCGTATTATCATACCGTTGTCACGTTTAAGTTCTTTACATGTACGTACAATTACAGCTCGAATGACTTCGGATCTTTCGAGAGGCATATTTGGCACTGCTTCTTTGATTACAGCAACAATAACATCACCAATATTAGCATATCGTCGATTACTAGCTCCTAAGATTCGAATACACATCAATTCTCGAGCTCCGCTGTTGTCCGCTACATTCAAATAGGTCTGAGTTTGAATCATATAATTTGTTTTATCTGTTCTTTTGATGCAAAGCAAAGGGCGAAGGAAAAAAGAAAGAAATATTCTTTGTCCAGAAATATAAATAAAAAAAAAAATAGAAATAAAAAAAAAAATGAAGCAATCCGCTATTTTTTCTTCACTATTTCTTTTGTTTCAACAGCCTTATCCTGCAACAACGAATTGAGTTCGTATAGGCATTTTTGACGCAGCTATTGTAATCGCGGATCTAGCTACAGTTTCTGATATTCCGCCGATCTCATAAACTATCCGGCCCGGTTTAACGACGGATACCCAATATTCGGGGGATCCCTTACCTGAACCCATACGGGTTTCCGCAGGTCTTACTGTAACGGGTTTATCAGGAAATATACGTACCCATATTTTTCCCCCGCGGCGCACATACCGTGCCATAGCCCGTCGGCCTGCTTCTATTTGTCTAGATGTAATCCAAGCAGATTCAAGTGCTTGAAGAGCGTATTTACCGAAACAAATACGATTGCCTCGATAAGATATTCCCTTCATCCTTCCTCTATGTTGTTTACGGAATCTGGCTCTTTTTGGGTTATAGTTGATGAGGATTTCTCCAATCCCATCTCTACTGCAGAACTGGACATGAGAGTTTCTTCTCATCCAGCTCCTCGCGAGCAAAATAAACGAAACAATTGTATTTCCATTTAATCAATAAGATACTAAATCCTGCTATTTATTGATTTAATTAAAATGAAATTTTTTTTTTTATTTGTTATACATATCGAAATATAGAATCTGTATGTACATACGGATAGACATAGATTTTTATAAGACGTCTAGTTCGATTTATAGAATAATCCCTTTTCTTTTTATACCGAATCCTTGTTTGTTTTAACCTTTCATCGAATCGACTCGACCAAACAAAAAATGGGGCAATCAAATAAGCTATTCTTCGCGGGCGAATATTGACTCTTTTGTACGCTTCATTCTTAAGTTAAGTAAGGTAAATCCACGACCTCTCAGAAAAATAAATTGGTTCTTAGTTGGTTTCGCCATCCCCACCCAATGAGTCATTAGGATTCTATTTAAAAATGAATCCTCTGCAGTCACAGGTTCCATCGTTCCCATAGCTTTTCCATTAATGGCTAGGCCTGAATTATGCAATGGAGCTTTCCATGTTAATTAAATTCGTTCCCGAGTCAATCTTCCCAGTCTCTATTGACTTTTGGCTCTCTATTTATTCGAGCTTTCCTATCCTATGAACTGGATAATTCATCGAATTTGGATCCATCTAAATAGAATTTTATGCTTTCTTACACTGCTTTTTCTTTTTTATGAGATGATTCGTAGGCCATACATACATATTGGAACCCTATATCATTGATATTTTACTTATATCTTTCTCTCACCTTTCCATTTATCGGCATCCTTCTATTCTATTTTGATTCACAATACATAAGCAGATTGCTTTTTCTTTTATGATTTAATAGAAATCGATAATGTAGTTGCTACAACTATATGAAGTATCAATCATATAGTGACCAATAGTAACCGATTTCTCGGATCTCGATAATACGAAGCAATGAGCTGGTTATTAGTTCTCTAGTTGTTATTAGTTAGGGACCTCACCGGTATGTTTATTGTTTTTTTAATCCCAACTCTAAAGAAAAACCAACGAGTCGCACACTAAGCATAGCAATTCTTCCAAAAGATAAATGGAATTTTTATTCAACCCTATAGAATTAAGAATTAGAATGACTTTTTTTTGAAGATAAAAACGATGAAACGTTTTTTCGTTTTTTCTTCTATCAGGGTTCTATTATTTTATTTCTCATCCACAAATATCCAAATTTTAATACCTAATACCCCATAGATAGTTCGAACTGTATAGGAACAATAATCCATTTTAGCTCGAATAGTTTGTAGGGGAACCCTGCCTTCTCTGATCCATTCGATACGTGCAATTTCTTTTCCATCGATACGCCCTGCTATTTGTATTTGAATTCCTTTTGTATCCGCTTGTTCAGTTAATTCAATAGCACTTTTCATTGCCTTTCGAAATGAAACTCGATTCTTTAATTGAAGAGCTATATGTTCTGCAAGAATAGTAGGTTGTGCATAAGGTTTTGCAACTCTTATAATAGCAATGTTAAGTCTCCTGTTCACGGAAATAAATTCTTTTTGTACATTGGTTTGTAATTCGTCGATTCCTCGTGTTCGGCCCTCCATTAACGAATTTGGAGATCCCATATAGATTATTACCTGGATCAGGTCTATTTTTTTGTGAATCTCTATATGGGAGATTCCTTTTCCTTCGAAAACCGAGGATGTTCTCATATTTTTTTCTATATAATTATTGATACAATCTCGTATTTTTTCATCTTCCTGAAGACCTTTCGAATAACTTTTTGATTGTGCAAACCAAACGGAACGATGACTTTGATTTGTACCAAGTCGGAAACCAAGTGGATTTATTTTTTTCCCCATTTCTATATTTATCTCTCTTTATCCTCTAGATATTTTTCTATTATACGAACCCTAAATATTCATATTATAGATTAACTTTTTTTTAAGGAAGTGAGGTAGGAGTGCTCATTTCACTTAAGGTTCTATCCTTCACTACAATAGTTATATGACAGGTGGGTTTTTTTATCAGATAACTACGTCCTCGAGCCCGAGGTTTTAACCTTTTCAAAATAGCACCTTCATTAACTTCCGCTTTACTAATGTATGAATCAGCTTCGTTGAAACCCAGATTATGACTAGCACTTGCTGCTGCAGAATAAAGCAATTTAAAAATGGGATAAGATGCTCGGTAGGGCATGAGTTCGAGTAGTGTAAGTGTTTCTACATAAGAACGTCCACGAATCTGATCAATGACTCTTCGTGCCTTGTGAGCTGAAATGCGTACATCTTCCGCGAAAGCTTGTACTTGTGTACTCGCGATCCTCTTTAATAAACACTTTTGTACGCTCTTTTTTGTCTTTCTCCAACTTGACATAAGTTTGTTTTACCTCCGGCCAATGAATGATAAGTCCCTATTTTACTTCATTAACGACGAGATCTATTATCGTTTCGCGCGTGTCCCCGGAAAGTAAGAGTAGGTGCAAATTCTCCCAATTTGTGACCCACCATACGGTCTGTTATATAAATGGGTAAATGTTCCT